AATAAGATGCCTGATTATAAAAGGGCTATTTTGATAGAATAGATTATGTATTTATTTACTCTTATTGTATATTATGGATTCAAACCATACCCATAAAGACCAAAACTTTAAATGCACCATACACCAATATACATAACATCCTAAGAAAGGTAAGCTAAATAAAGCTACTAGGTTCATACCCTATTTATAGAAGTATAACCCTTCTCCTCTCTAATTAAAAAAAGTAATATATTATTTATTCTAACTATAATCATAGGAACCATAATTACAGTATCCTCAAATAACTGAATAAGAATATGAATAGGACTAGAATTAAATATAATATCATTTATCCCATTAATTAAAAATGAAAACAAAATGAGCTCAGAAGCATCAATAATTTACTTCTTAACACAAAGTGTTAGAAGAATACTATTATTATTTTCAGTTATTGGGTGTGCTGGGGGGAAAGAGATGCAACTATTTATTAGTCTGGGATGTGTATCACTATTAATTAAATTAGGATCAGCACCCTTCCATATATGATTTCCAGAAATTATATCAAAGATAAAATGAAATAGTTGCATTCTATTAATAACATGACAAAAACTAGCACCCTTAACAATAATTAATAATATAAGAAATAATAATAAAATTATATATATTGCAGTAATCTTATCAACTATAGTTGGAGCCATTGGAGGATTAAATCAAACCTCACTACGAAAAATTATAAGCTATTCATCAATTAATCATCTGGGATGAATATTATCAATCAACAAAATTCAAAATAATTGAATAATTTACTGAATAATTTATAGAGCATTAACCACTACCATATGTATAATATTCAATAATTTTAATATATCTTTCATCAATCAAATTAATAGAATAAAAATAAGAAGTACAGAAAAAATTACATGTTCAATTTCAATATTAAGTATAGGGGGACTACCCCCCTTCACAGGATTCTTACCAAAATGAATAGTTATCCAAATCCTTATTTATGACAATATATATACCCTAATTACAGTAATAGTAATAACTAGCTTAATTACCTTATTTTATTATATACGAACCATAACAAGAATAATAATTATATATTCAAATACAAGCCTAAGAAGAACAATAAAATCCAACAATAAATTAAATTTCATAATATTAACATTAAATTTAAGTTTACCTTTAATTGTAGTATTAAATCTGTAATTAAAGCTTTAAGTTAAATTTAAACTATTAACCTTCAAAGTTAAATATATATTATATATAAGCTTTAGGATATAATTTAATCCTACTTTAGAATTGCAGTCTAATATCATACATTTGACTATAAAGCCTATAAATAATGATAAAGGGTTTAACAACCATAAATAAATTTACAATTTATTACCTAACACTTCAGCCACTTTATCAATTTGAACAAATGATTATATTCAACTAACCATAAAGACATTGGGACTCTATATTTTATATTCGGGATGTGAAGCGGCTTAGTAGGAACAGCCATGAGATGAATTATTCGAATTGAATTAGGTCAACCCGGTATATTCATTGGGGATGATCAAATCTATAATGTAATCGTCACAGCCCATGCATTTATTATAATTTTCTTTATAGTAATACCAATCATAATCGGAGGATTCGGAAACTGACTAGTCCCCCTAATAATTGGTGCTCCTGACATGGCATTCCCACGAATAAATAATATAAGATTTTGACTATTACCCCCTTCATTAACCTTACTTATTGTTAGAAGAACAGTAGAAATAGGAGCAGGAACAGGATGAACCGTTTATCCTCCCCTATCAAGAAATTTGTCACATAGAGGAGCGTCCGTAGATTTAGCCATTTTTTCCCTACACCTCGCTGGAGTATCATCAATTTTAGGAGCCGTAAACTTTATCTCAACTATTATTAATATACGACCTTCAGGTATAACCCCTGAACGAACTCCACTATTTGTTTGATCCGTTGGAATTACCGCCCTCCTATTATTATTATCCTTACCCGTTCTAGCAGGAGCTATTACTATATTATTAACAGATCGAAACTTTAACACATCATTCTTCGATCCTTCGGGAGGAGGAGACCCAATCCTTTACCAGCATCTATTCTGATTCTTTGGTCACCCTGAAGTTTACATTCTTATTCTACCTGGATTCGGCCTAATTTCCCATATTATTGCCCAAGAAAGAGGAAAAATTGAAGTATTCGGCTATGTAGGGATAATTTATGCAATATTCGCTATTGGACTACTTGGGTTTATCGTATGAGCTCATCATATATTTACTGTTGGAATAGATGTAGATACTCGAGCATACTTTACATCTGCAACTATAATCATTGCAGTACCCACTGGTATTAAAATTTTTAGATGACTAGCAACCCTTCATGGTACTCAAATCAATTATTCACCAGCAATACTCTGAGCTTTAGGATTTGTATTCTTATTTACAATTGGAGGTTTAACTGGAGTAATTCTAGCAAATTCATCAATTGACATCATTCTACATGACACCTACTATGTAGTTGCCCACTTCCATTATGTTCTATCAATAGGAGCAGTATTCGCTATCATAGGAAGATTCATTCAATGATTCCCATTAATTACTGGGTTAACCATAAATAATAAATGATTAAAAATTCAATTTACAAGTATATTTTTAGGGGTAAACTTAACCTTCTTTCCCCAACACTTCTTAGGATTAAGAGGTATACCACGACGATACTCTGACTATCCAGATAGTTACATAGGATGAAACATTATTTCATCCCTAGGTTCCACATTATCGTTGGTTAGAATAATTATATTCCTTGCAATTATATGAGAAAGAATTGCATCAAAACGAGGCGTAACATTCCCTTATAACTTAACATCTAGAATCGAATGACTTCAAAAAACCCCTCCCGCTGAACATTCATATAATGAACTTCCTATTCTAAACACTTATCTAATATGGCAGATTAGTGCAATGAATTTAAGATTCATATATAAAGATTATAATCTTTTATTAGAAATAGCCACATGAAACACAATAGCCCTACAAGATGCTAATTCCCCACTAATAGAACAATTAACATTCTTTCATGACCACACCATTATAATCCTAATCATAATTACAATAATAGTATCTTACATAATAATAAGATTATTCAGCAACAAACTCATTAACCGATATCTACTTGAAGGACAAGTAATTGAATTCATTTGAACAACATTACCAGCAATTACATTAGTGTTCATCGCCTTGCCATCACTTCGATTACTTTATATAATTGATGAAATCAATAATCCAATAGTAACACTAAAAGTAATTGGCCACCAATGATATTGAAGATATGAATATTCTGACTTTCACAGAATCGAATTCGACTCCTACATAAAACCAACAATAACATTAAATAATGAAGAATTCCGACTTTTAGATGTAGATAATCGAACAGTATTACCAATAAATACATCAATCCGTGTATTAATCACAGCAGCAGATGTACTACATTCATGAGCCGTACCAGCAGCTGGTATTAAAATCGACGCTGTACCCGGACGACTAAATCAAGGAGCTATAAACATTAACCGACCAGGACTAATATATGGACAATGTTCAGAAATTTGTGGAGCAAATCATAGATTTATACCAATTGTAATCGAAAGCACTCCCTCAAACAAGTTTATCCCCTGATTAAATTCTATATCATTAAGTGGCTGAAACTTTAAGCATTGGTCTCTTAAACCAAATTATAGTAATTTACAACTACTCTTAATGGCCTTAAAAGATTAGTTTAAACTAAAACATTAACTTGTCAAGTTAAAAATATTATGTATAATACCTTTTATATTCCTCAAATAGCACCCTTGTGATGAGAGATCTTATTTATTATATTTATTACCGTATTCATTACAATAAGAGCTATCCTTTACCACAATATTAACCCTTTACAGGGGGAAAGAGATGCAACTATTAAGAACAATACAAACTTAAATTGAAAATGATAACTAATCTATTTTCCACATTTGATCCATCCACTAGAATTAATATTTCCATAAACTGATTAAGAACCTTTCTAGGTTTTATATTATTACCTGTACCTTATTGAGTATCAACTAATCGATTCCACTATTTAATTAATAAAACTATAAATATTCTACATAATGAATTCAATGTTTTAATAGGATCTAAAACTAAGGGGATAACCCTAATTATAGTAAGACTATTTATATTTATTTTAATAAATAATATAATAGGATTAATACCTTACATTTTTACAAGATCAAGACATCTAGCCTTTACTATAACTATAGCACTCCCCCTTTGATTAAGAATTATAATCTTTGGATGAGTCAATCACACTAATCATATATTTACACATCTAGTGCCCTCAGGCACCCCTAATATATTAATACCTTTTATAGTATTAATTGAAACCATCAGAAACCTAATTCGTCCTGGCAGATTAGCAGTACGATTAACTGCAAATATAATTGCAGGTCACCTATTAATAAGATTACTAGGAAATAATTCAGTAGAAGTTAATAATATAATTTTACCATTTATTATCCTTATCCAAATTATATTAATATTATTCGAAACCGCAGTAGCCGCCATTCAAGCTTATGTATTCTCAGTATTAAGAACCCTTTATGCTAGAGAAGTAATCTATGAAACCACACAGCAATCACCCCTACCATTTAGTTGATTACAGCCCCTGACCTTTAACAGGATCCATCGGAGCTATAACATTAACATCGGGAATAATTCTATGATTCCATAAAAATGAAATGTATTTATTTATATTAGGTAATTTAATCTTAATCCTAACTATGATCCAATGATGACGAGATATTGTACGAGAAAGAACATTTCAAGGAAAACATACTATCAAAGTAGTAAATGGACTAAAACTTGGAATAATTCTATTCATTATTTCTGAAGTATTCTTCTTTATTTCCTTTTTCTGAGGATTTTTTCATAGAAGACTATCCCCTACTGTAGAAATCGGAATAACATGACCCCCAAAAGGAATCATAGTATTTAATCCAATAGAAATTCCCCTACTAAATACCATAATTCTTTTGTGTTCTGGAATTACTGTTACATGAGCACATCATAGATTAATACAAAATAATTATAATCAAGCTAAATGAAGATTATTAATCACAGTAACACTAGGTTTATATTTCACAGCATTACAAGCATATGAATATTTAGAATCAAGATTCTGTATTAGAGATTCAGTTTATGGTTCAAGATTTTTTATAGCAACAGGATTCCATGGAATTCATGTCATTATTGGAACCACCTTCTTAAGTGTGTGTTTAATACGTCACTTAATATGTCACTTCTCTAGAACACATCATTTTGGGTTTGAAGCAGCCGCATGATACTGGCACTTCGTAGATGTTGTTTGATTATTCCTTTATATCTCAATTTACTGATGAGGAAGATATCTTTTTAGTATAATTAAATATATCTGACTTCCAATCAGAAGATCTTAACTTGTAGAAAAGATAATTATCAAAGTAATATTAATTACAATAATTGCATTTACATTATCATTAACACTAATAATAGTATGTACTATTATTTCAAAAACCTCCATTCTAGATAAAGAAAAGATATCACCATTTGAATGTGGATTTAATCCAATAAGATCTGCACGAACTCCATTCTCTATTCAATTCTTTTTAATTGCTGTATTATTTCTAATTTTTGATATTGAAATCGCCATCATTTTACCAATTATTATTACCTTAAAATGAAGACTAACAAGCATATGGATCATAACAATTATAGCTTTCATTATTATCCTTATCGGGGGGTTATACCATGAATGAAATAATGGTATACTAGAATGAGCAGAGTAGGACTGTAGTTAAATTAACATTTAATTTGCAATTAAAAGATACTATTTATTAGTCTGTCTTAAAATAATGAAGTAAAATTTACATTTAGTTTCGACCTAAAATTAAGGCCTTAGCCTCTTATTTAAATTTAATTGAAGCCAAAACAGAGGCCTTTCATTGTTAATGAAATAATTGATATAAAAATATCCAATTAATAGGGAATGAAGAACATCTAAAAGAAGCTGCTAACTATCTTTTAAAGCGGTTAAACTCCGTTTATCCCTTATTTATATAGTTTAATTAATAAACCTATCATTTTCAATGATAAAATGAGTAATTTATTCTCTATAAATATTTAAGAGGCATTATACCTATAATAATATCTTCAATATTATGCTTTACAATTAAGCTACTTAAATAAATCAAAAATAACATAAATAGACCAAAAAACATAAAACTAATTAAATATATCTTAATATTATTACCCTGATAAATAATATTATACTTACTAATATAATTCAATAAACTAGGGAAAAAACTAGAAATTAAATATTCCCCCCAACTTAAATCAACAAAGTAACATCACTTAGACAAATATATAAAATTAGAGTAAATCATAGAAGTTTTAAATGTAGATATAAATCACATAGAACCTAAATAAGTAACAAGCATATTATATAATAGGGATAACAAAGAATCACTTCAATAGATTATATTTACCTCATATCCCATTCAACCCCCTAAAATAATAACAAAAAGAGGTATTAATTTACATTCAATTGGAAATATTAATAAAGAAGGATATGGAAATACCAATCAAGATAATAAGCTACCCCCTACAACAGCCAAGAAAGTTAAATAAATCATAGAATTCATTATTTCCCTACTTTCACCATATAATTGGTACGGAAAGAGATTAGTAGACCCTCTAATACAATAATAAATTAAACGAAAACTATATCTTACAGTTAGACCAATTGACAAAAAAAATATTAAATAAATAAATAAATTGAAATATCTAAATCTTATAAATTCCAAAACCAAATCCTTTCTGTAAAAACCAGCCATAAATGGAGCACCACAAAGTGATAATCTAGAAATGCAAAAGCAAGTACAAGCATATGGAATTTGATTAACTAAATAACCCATATGACGGATATCCTGAGAGTCTCCCATATTATGAATAATTAAACCAGCACATAAAAATAATAAAGCTTTAAAAAAAGCATGTGTAAGAAGATGCAAATAAGCCAATAAAGGATATCCTATAAATAAAATACTTATTATTAAACCCAACTGACTCAAAGTAGATAATGCAATAACCTTTTTCAGATCATATTCAAAATTAGCACCCAAACCAGACATAAATATAGTTAAGCAACTCAGCAACAATAAATAATTAACGTTAAACATTATAATAAAACTATTAAATCGAATCAATAAATAAACTCCAGCTGTAACCAAAGTAGAAGAATGAACCAACGCCGACACGGGAGTAGGAGCAGCCATCGCTGCAGGCAGTCAGGAGGAAAAAGGAATCTGAGCACTCTTAGTAAAAGCCGCTAAAACAACTAAAAACATAACTCAAGAGCCCCAACCAAAAAAAAAACTTATATAGTAAAAATAATTTCAACTCCCTAAATTAAATAATCAAGCAATGGAAATCAAGATTGCAACATCCCCAATACGATTTACCAAAATAGTTAACATCCCAGCATTATAAGACTTACAGTTTTGGAAATAAATTACTAAACAATAAGAAACCAAACCCAAACCATCCCAACCTAATAAAATTCTAATCAAATTAGGACTAATAATCAATAATATTATTGATAAAATAAATAACAAAACTAGAATCAAAAAACGAGTCTTAAAAAGATCCCCTGACATATAAGAACTTCTATAATAAATAACCATTGAAGAAATAAATAATACACACCCTATAAAAATTAAAGATATTCAGTCAAACAAAAAAGTCATTACCACACTAAACGAATTAAAAGAAATTAACTCCCAATCAATAAAAAGAAGATAATTAGATATTAAAAAATAAACTCCAAGAAAAAATAGTAATAAACCAGATCTGAAAATAATAATAGACCAAAACTTATATAAACACATGTAATTAATGGGTCTAAAGTAAATAAATTACACCAATAATACCACAAATTATTATTCTCAATAAACTATTTATACCCTAAATAAATAAACAAAAAATATCTATCCTAATAATAAGAAAATTTAAAGGAATAAAATGTAATAACACTAATATATATTCACGACAATTACCTTCTATTACAAGATAATTTCCCCCATATATAGAACCATGCTGAGTAATAGAAAATATATAAATTCTATATCCACATCTTAAAAAAGATGCAACTATTAACCAAAATCAAGAGTAATAAGATCAACCCATTACTCTATTAATAATATAAATTTCCCCCAACAAATTAATTGAAGGCGGAGCTGCTATATTATTAGCACTTAATATAAATCATAATAAAGATATACCAGGCATAAATGTAATTAAACCCTTATTAATTAATAAACTCCGACTATGAGTACGCTCATAAACTAAATTAGCCAAACAAAATAGAGCAGAAGAACAAAACCCATGGCCCAACATCAAGATCAATGAACCGATATAACCCAAGTAATTACCTGTTATAATACCACAAATAACTAACCCTATATGAGAGACAGAAGAATATGCAATTAAAGACTTAATATCAGTTTGAGATATACAAAGAGAAGAAATCATTAAACATCCAAATAAACTTAAACCCACTCAGATATATCTAAAATCTAAGGAATAATCCTTTAAAAATAAAAACACACGAAATAATCCATATCCTCCTAACTTAAGCAAAATACCAGCCAAAACCATAGAACCAGAAATAGGAGCTTCTACATGAGCCTTAGGAAGTCAATAATGAACAAACACTATAGGCATCTTCACCAAAAAAGCTAAAATCATAGACAAATATAAATAAACATTAATATCTAAAACAATTAATCATAAATAAAGAGATGCAACTATTTTATAAATATAAAAAATACCTAACAATATAGGAAGAGATGCAACTAAAGTATAAAAAATTAAATAATACCCCGCAGTCAAACGCTCCGGCTGATATCCCCACCCAAAGATCAAAAAAAGGGTGGGAATAAGAGATATTTCAAAGAAAACATATAAAAGTAATATATTATCAACAGAAAATGTCATCAATAAAGCCAATAATATAAATACTAAAGTAAATAAAAACTCCTTAAAATTATTCCTATTATTATAAATTTTATAACTTGCTAAAACTATCAAGAACAATAATCAATATGTTAAACCAATTAAGCTGTAAGAAACAACATCAAGCCCAAATAAGCCTCTTATTAAAGTAGAATAACTATTAACTAAATTTATTAAAATAAAGTAAAAGCCCATCAGCACTATAACCAATATAAATAAACATCAATTATTCATCAAAAGGATTAAAAATACAGAAGATACTAAATACTTTATCATGATAAAACAGCTATGCTAGATAAATAATCATTACCATGTCTACGAACTAACTTAACTAAAATAGATAAACCAAGAGCCCCCTCACAAACAGTGAATACTAAAAAAACTAAAGAAAAATATAATTCATAACCATAAGTCATTATTATAATAAATAATACTAAGTAAATAGAAAGAACTATAAATTCTAAGCTCAATAAAGATAATAAGATATGCTTACGAGTAGAACAAAAAACCACAATACCAGATCTCATAAATAATATTAACAATATAAATAAATCAAGAATAAGTTTTAATAGTTTATATTTAAAATAATGATCTTGTAAATCATAGAAAAGAAATCTTTTAAAACTTCAGTAAAAAGCATATACCTATCATTAATCTCCAAAATTAATATTTTTTTTAAACTATTTACTGTTCATATCTTTATTATTTACAATTCTAGCCTCATTATCAATTAGATTTATATGACTAAAACACCCACTAAGAATAGGATTTATTTTAATTTGTCAAACCCTAGTAATTTCCATCATAACTGGGATAATACTTGGATCTTTCCTTTTCTCATATATTATTATAATTATCATACTAAGAGGAGCCCTAGTACTATTCATTTATATAGCAAGAGTAGCCTCTAACGAAAAATTCCAAACTCCTGTAAAATTAATCAGAATTTTCTTAATTTCTATAATTATAATCTCTATGATAGAAGAGAATTTAGATCATTTACAAGGAAGAACAAGAGATGCAACTATTTATTCAGAAACAATATCATTAATTAAATTATTTAATAATATATCAGCTTATATTACAATTATAATAATCATTTATCTGTTATTAACAATAATTGTAGTTACAAACATTTCATCCGTGACAGAAGGACCTCTTCGAGCTAAAAGATATGAATAAACCTATACGTAAATCACACCCCCTAATTAAAATTGTAAATGGCTCTTTAATTGATTTACCTTCACCTTCATCAATTTCCCTATGATGAAATTTCGGATCACTCTTAGGATTATGTTTAATAATCCAAATATTAAGAGGAATTTTCCTTGCTATACATTATACCGCTAATATCAACTTAGCATTCGAAAGAGTAATTCATATTTGTCGGGATGTTAATAATGGGTGATTACTACGTAATACACATGCAAATGGTGCTTCACTATTTTTTATTTGTCTATATTTACATGTAGGACGAGGTTTATATTATGGTTCATATAAATTAAATATAACATGATCTGTTGGAATAGCTTTATTACTTATAACAATAGGAACTGCATTCCTAGGTTACGTACTACCCTGGGGGCAAATATCCCTTTGAGGAGCAACAGTAATTACTAATTTACTTTCCTCAGTACCTTATTTAGGAGATATTCTAGTAAAATGATTATGAGGAGGTTTCTCAGTTGACAACGCAACACTAACTCGATTCTTCGCTTTACATTTCCTTTTACCATTCATTATTTCAGCCCTAGTAATAATCCACCTATTATTTCTACACCAAACAGGAAGCAATAATCCACTTGGATTAAATAGAAATTATGACAAAGTACCATTTCATCCATATTTTTCAATTAAAGATACAATAAGAGTGATTATTACCCTGTTCATATTTTCACTTTTAATTCTTCTAGAACCCCGACTACTAGGTGATCCCGAAAACTACATCCCAGCTAATCCCTTAGTTACTCCTGTTCATATCCAACCAGAATGATATTTCCTATTTGCCTACGCAATTTTACGATCAATTCCTAATAAATTAGGAGGTGTAATTGCAATATTAAGATCTATCCTAATTATTATAATACCCATCCTAAATAAAAATAAATTCCAAGGAATAACTTTTTATCCTTTAAATAAAATAATATTCTGAAGATTCGTAACATGCATTGTATTATTAACGTGAATTGGAGCTCGACCCGTAGAAGAACCATTTATTTTAACCGGACAAATTCTAACAAGTATATATTTCATGTACTTCTTAATTAACCCCATTTTACTAAATTTATGAGATACTATAAACAACAAATAGTCAATAAGTTTTATGAAAACTTGTATTTTGAAAATACAGAATGAAAGTTAAATCCTTTCATTGACTTTAATTCACCTAATTTAATGAATTAATCTCCCAACAATACCAAACATAACAATATAGAATAAAAAATTAAATAATTTAATGCTAAAGGCAAAAACAATTTTCAGGTTAAATACATTAATTTATCATAACGAAAACGAGGCAAAGAACCCCGAACTCAAATAAATCAAAAAATAATAACAGATAACTTAATATAAAATAAAATAGATCAAACATCACACCCCATAAATATAATAACTGTTAATATTCTTATAAAAATAATATTTATATATTCAGACAAAAAAATAAACGCAAACCCCCCACTTCTATATTCCACATTAAATCCTCTTACTAATTCTCTTTCCCCCTCAGCAAAATCAAAAGGAGCCCGATTAGTCTCAGCCAAACAAGAGGATAATCAACAGTAAAAAAGGGGAAATGAAAAAAAAATAAATCATACCCTCGACTGATATACTATAAAATCAAGTAAATTAAAGCTAAAAGTAAAAAGAATTAAACAGATTATAATAAGAGCCATTCTCACTTCATAAGAAATAGTCTGAGCTACAGAACGCAATCCTCCTAATAAAGCATAATTAGAATTAGAAGACCACCCAGATATTAAAACACCATAAACACCCAAACCCGTACAACATATAAAAAAAAGAAACCCATAATTGAAATTAAATACATTAATCAAAAAAGGATATAAACCTCACATTAAAAAAGATAAAATAAGTATAAAAACAGGAGACAAATAATAAATCAAATAATTTGATTTATAAGGAATAGTCTGGGCCTTAAAAAATAATTTTAAACCGTCTGAGAAAGGCTGTAACAATCCTAAATAACCCACCCTATTAGGACCTTTACGAAGCTGGATATAACCTAACACCTTACGTTCTAATAAAGTAACAAACGCCACAGAAACCAAGATACAAATTAAAGTAACTAAATAAGATACTAAAAACACTATTATCTGTAATAAATATTACATAAATAAATTCTAAATTTACTGCACTAATCTGCCAAGATAATATAATTAAATATATCTTTATTAATAATCAAATAAATAATTATTATAAATACCCTATCTGGTCCTTTCGTACTAAGACAAAGAGATAATAATCCAAGGATAGAAACCAACCTGGCTCACGCCGGTCTGAACTCAGATCATGTAAAATATTAAAGGTCGAACAGACCTAGTAATTAAGCTTCTGCACTTAACACATATTTTAATCCAACATCGAGGTCGCAAACTCCTTTATCGATATGAACTCTCCAAAGAAATTACGCTGTTATCCCTAAGGTAAATTAATCTTTCTATCCATAATAAAGGATCAATAATATATAAATCAATAATAATAAAATAAAGAAGGTTAAGTCAACTTCTCTGTCACCCCAACACAAGTATAAACAATAAATACTTAAAATACCAACACCTAATTTAAATATAACCATCACTTATACTAAAATTCTATAGGGTCTTCTCGTCCTATGGAAATATCTAAGCTTTTTAACTTAAATATTAAGTTCTAATCTTTGTAACAAAGAAAGTTAAAGTTTCATCAAACCATTCATACAAGCCTCCAATTAAAAGACAAATGATTATGCTACCTTCGCACAGTCAAATTACTGCGGCTATTTAATAATAATCACTGAGCAGGCTTGACCTGATATAATAGAAACAACAGGCCATGTTTTTGTTAAACAGGTGAACACTAATATTGCCAAGTTACTATGTTACATTTATAAACTATACTAATTTTATCATTATCACCCATAAAAATATTATTAAAATAAGTAATCTAATAAAAATCTAAATTAAATACAAATAAATAATTAAATAAAAATTAACTATAACGAATTAAAATAATGGCCGTTTTTAAACCTAAACAATTTTAACTTAAAGTTTAATTATAGAAATACTAAAAAGCTAATCCCTTATAGTATTAAATTGATATTAAATATTAAAAATAAAATTTTAACATATTAAGCACCAATTCTGAATTAAATTCATTTATTAGATAACCAGATATTTAGAATTGAATGGCATATAACCCCTACATTATATTTAACAATAATTTTAAAACAATAACTATCAATACTTAATGTATCTCTTCTAATTTCGGGAAATATAAACATAATTATTAAATATTAGATAAACCCTGATGCAAAAGGTACAAGAATTAAACTTTACTTTAATAAATTTATTAATAATAATAACTCTACAGAAAAACTAAACTATAAACAAAAAATATCTTCTTCTAAAAAACATACTAAGACAAAAGTTATTTCTTATAAACTATAAATAAATAAACAAAAAAATTAAATTAAATAATTATATCAGATTAACTTGAATCGCACAAGTAAATTATTAATGTAAGTAATAATTGTCCTTAACATAATCTGTTTAATTCTAGATACACCTTCCGGTAAATCTACTTTGTTACGACTTATCTCATTTTAAATAATGAGAGCGACGGGCGATATGTACTTAATCCAGAGCATTAATCACTGTTAATACATAATAACAGTTACAATCAAATCCAATTTCATAAATAGAAATTCACTATTTATTCCAATAATTATACATTAAAGTAACCCATTTCAACCTTAGTAAGCTGCACCTTGACTTGATATATATTTAACTAAAAATAAAAGAGAATAATAAATCCTAATAAAACACTCAATAAACAGAGGTATACAAGCATATGGAAATATCTAAGGTAAAATTTATCGTGGATTATCAATTAAAGAACAGGTTCCTCTGAAAAGATTAAATTACCGTCAAATTCTTTTAATTTAAAGATCATAACTTATAATACTAAAGTTTCAACATTATACTCAAAATAATAGGGTATCTAATCCTAGTTTATAAACAAGAGTTTTATATAATCAATTACCAAACTTAAAATAATAAAATAAAATTTCACCTAACAATACAAAACAAAATAAGTCAATTAGCATTAAATTATTAATATAATTAACCTAAATTAGATAATTTGTGTTGGATGTGTAACCGCGGCTGCTGGCACAACCTTAGCCAACCCAAGATAATTAAACTAACTCCCACAAAAGTGAAATAAGTAATAGTATAAACTGCGAGTTAAATACGAGCCATTTAAACCTTTTTAAAGATAAATTACAACCCACCAAAATAAACATGTAAAATCAACTATCAACTATCTATAAAAACTAGAATCAAATTCTTTACTTTATTAAACAAAAAAAGATAAGAGGCTCGTATTTAATTATCCTCCCCGCTTCACTCCCTCCTGACTTAACCTTCTTTCCCCCTAGGGTCCGGATCGGACAACAAACCAACGATAATGACTTGAACCTACATATATGTATGTTCCATATACTTAGATATTTCCATATGCTTGTTACTTATTTAACTTCCATCTAAATGGCTCGTATTTAACTCGCTATATATCCTTATCATCAATATATCTATAATAAAGATATATTTAATTATATGAACCACTCCCATGTCATACTTCATATAACAGGTAATTACTATATATACACATCCCAGACTAATAAATAGTTGCATCTCTTTCCCCCCAGCACACCAGGCCCAGACGGTCCCCCCCTGCATAATCAAGCACATCCAACACTCCCCTCAGAATAATTAGTGTAACTTTTTCACAGAAAAGTTTATATTTATATGTGTAAATTTATGTTCTAGGAACCAATTAACATTTATTCCTCAATAAGGGGTATATATTAGTATGACTACACACCCCTTTTACCACTTGACCTAAAAATTGTCAAAACTCGAAAAATCGCCCTAAATATTTTTAAATTAGATTTTCATATAAGGTTAATAGACGTATATAAAACAGTTCCATGACCATTTTTTTGCTTATATAAACTAAAGTTTAGTTTAGCTAATCATTGATAGGTGTTAACCCCTCATAATATCTAAATGTGATTTAATTAACCAACATTAAGTTTACAAGCATGAAATACTCATTAACTGATTTAATTAACTAAATATTAAATTTATCAACATGTGATTTAATTAACCAACATTAAGTTTACAAGCATGAAATACTCATTAACTGATTTAATTAACTAAATGCTAAATTTATGAATTACCTAACTAAATATTAAATTTATCAACATGTGATTTAATTAACTAACATTAAGTTTACAAGCATGAAATACTCATTAACTGATTTAATTAACTAAATATTAAATTTATCAACATGTGATTTAATTAACCAACATTAAGTTTACAAGCATGAAATACTCATTAACTGATTTAATTAACTAAATAATTTATCAACATGTGATTTAATTAACTAAATATTAAATTTATCAACATGTGATTTAATTAACCAACATTAAGTTTACAAGCATGAAATACTCATTAACTGATTTAATTAACTAAATATTAAATTTATCAACATGTGATTTT